ATCTCCCAATCAAATTCCTCGTAACACTCATAACGATCAACTTTACGAAGATCCCATTGTATTCTGGAAGCTCGTAGCGTTGGTCCCGATAAACCCCAGTTTAGTGCCTCTTCTCCGCGAATAATGCCTACGCCCTCAACCCGTTCTAAAAAAATAGGATTCCGTGTAATAAGCTTTTGATATTCAGCAACCCCGGTTAAAAAATAGTCGCAAAAATCCAAACATTTATCTATCCAGCCATGAGGTAGATCAGCAGCGACTCCTCCGATACGAAAAAAATTATGCATCATGCGCATGCCGGTAGCCGCTTCAAATAGGTCATATATCAATTCTCGTTCTCTAAAAATATAGAAGAAAGGAGTCTGCGCCCCAATATCTGCCATAAAAGGACCAAGCCATAACAAATGGGAAGCGATACGACTCAACTCCAACATAATAGCTCTGATATAGCTAGCCCTTTTAGGTACTTGAATATTGCCTAGCTGTTCGGGCCCGTTTACGGTTATTGCTTCTGTGAACATAGTAGCTAAATAATCCCAACGTGTTACATAAGGCAAATATTGTATAATTGTTCGATTTTCCGCAATTTTCTCCATCCCTCTATGTAAATAACCCAATACTGGTTCACAGTTAATAACATCTTCACCATCGAGAGTAACGATCAGTCGAAGAACACCATGCATTGATGGGTGGTGAGGGCCCATATTGACTATCATGAGGTCTTTTCTTGTAGTTGGTGGAATCATAAGTTTTTCTCGAGTCATTCTTCCATGCATTGCTGAAAGTAAAAAGAAAGAAGTTCATCAAAATTTAAACGACTAAGCGCAAACAGTCTCACGCTTAAAATTAACGAGTTTTTATCTTTCGAATATCCAACTCCCCAATTAATTCTTTATAGCGCCCCCTATTTATTTTTGACAAATAGGCCAGCAGTCGTTGACGTTTTCCCAAAATTTTTCGCAAACCTCGCTGAGATGAAAAGTCTTTTTTGTGCAATTCCAAATGTGAAGTGAGTTTCCTTATTTTAGTGGTGAAACTGAATACTTGAAATTCAACAGACCCCCTGGTTTCTTTGTTTTCTTTTTGAGAAATAACTGAAATCGATGAATTTTTGACCATAAAAAAACGCCCCTTGCCCTTTTTACAGATATGGATTTTTACCGATCAGTAATAATAATGCCATTAATTTGAATGTGGTATATAAATTTGAATGTGGTATATAAATTTGAATGTGGTATATACAAGAATCTAATCAAAATTTCTTTTTGAACTCCTAATTTCATGAATTCAAATCAATCAATTCAATTTTGAATTGGTTTTCTATAGGAATAGAAAAGCTTGGTACATTTTTGGATCGAAGAATTTAGACCTAAAATAAAGAAGGTTTCGTTCATTCCTTTCGAGATCGAATTCAGACATTATTCATTTGATATTGGATACTATAATGAAATGTGAGATAAGACGTCTGATCTGTGTATTTGTTTGCTTTCATATACCCTATTATATATAGGGTATAGGATATACAGAAAAGTGTATTATTAAAAAATTTTCAATCGTGGATACATCTGTATCCTTAACATACCGAAACGGCTGCCATTATTGGTATCAAACCAATAACGATTCATACAAGCTAAATCTTCTAATCGATAATTAGGCCAAAGAAAGAGCTTTAATTTCATTAATTGATTTTTATCTCTATCAAGATGGTTATTGTCATGTAAAACTTGGCTGCTGTTTTTTACGTTACAAAATACCGGATTTGGATCTATATAATTTCTCTTTTTTGAATTGAAACAAATTAGAATTCTCAATTTTCTACGACGTCTAAAGGATAAAATATTTTCGGGAACAAGTAAATCCAAATTATTGTTAGAAGCATGTCCTTGCTCTTGGTATTTTTGATGCTTATTTTTATGAACCAACGAAATACCAACGGTTTGATACATAATAAATTGCCCATCTTTTTGTTCAGACAAACGAATGGGTTCTAGAATAAATACCCCCTTCTTCATAAATTCTGAAAGAGTTAAATTATTATTAATCATCATTATATCCAAACTCATTTGTTTCTTTTGAATCGAGGATAGAGTAATTTTTGGTGAATCTATCAGTTTACGCAGGAGACAATATACATTGATATTATTGATCATTCTTTCATTCAAAGTCTCATCCCATCGCAATTGAAAAAGCAAATAACGTTTCATGAACAAACGGAGTTCTGCTTTCGTGTATTGTTTTTTCTTTTTCCCTTTTTTCATGTTTGATCTTGCATCATTTTCTTCAATATCTTTTTGGGGTGAGAGGACAGATCTCCGCTCTCCTCGACTTGTCGGTTCTTTTTCTTCTTGATTTCGATGCTTTTTATTTGATGCTATCAAAAAATTGTCCTTTTCATTGATCTTTTTATTTGCACTTCTATTTAAATTTAAAAGAAGTAATTTGCTTGGTATAAACCAAGGTTTCATTTTATATGTCTTATAAATTAACAAAAATTCTGGGAAGAACCAAAGTTCCAGATTGGATATGGGATGCTTTAGCATTTTTTCATTCATTCCCATCCAATCGTAAAACCCCTTGTGAGAGTTTGGTAAATTTATCTCTGGGATCTTAAGATAAAAAAAATATTTTTTAGAAATTATTTGAGAATTTTTAGTACGAATTTGACTATTTTGATTCCTATTGGTATCGATTATGATCCAAGCCTCAATATCGATTTTTTGTATAAGATCAAATTGCAAAATTTTCCAATCAAAATATTTTCTATCGGCCGGTTTTTCCATATGGATCTTTCCTAGATCATTTTTAATAGGGATGTTCCTCAGCATATCAAAAAAGTTTTTTTGGGGTGTGTTATAATAAAATTCTTGGTTCGTATTCCCTTGAAGGGGAGATCCATAAAAAAAGCATTCCGTTTTCTTTTCATAATGAATAAATTTATATGCTAAAAGATCAGATCGATAGTATTTTAGAAAATTCTCTTTTTGATTAGATAATGAATATACTTCCAATTTTTTTTGTTTTTTGGAATTCATTAATGGTTTTTTTTCAGATGAATGCCGTTTGCTAAAATTTGCCTTTTTAGCTATACGATGCTGACGAAATGTATTTCGCCATTTTTCTGGTATTAATCTAAACCATCCAATCTGAGATAAATGGTATTGATAATGTCCTCTTAACCAGCTTTTCCATGGATTCATTTCAGAACTCGGAAGTTTGTTATCTGCTGATTTCGAATCAAGCATTCCTTGTGTTTTAAAAGAATCCTTTATTTTAGCCTTAAGGAAAAAGGGGATTCGTTGATATTGAAGAACAAATCTTAACGAGTTAATAACTTGGATTTTTCCTAATTTATAAAATACATATGGTTGTGGTACGTAGGATAAGTCATAAAAAATATGTGAATTTGCTTTAATATTACTAATATTCTCAAGTTCCTTTCTTAGAATTATACTCGAAATAGACGGAATTGTAGTTTTCTTTTTTTTATTAATTCTTTCTTGTTTTTTTTCATTATTGTAAATGGATTTATCAATAATTTTTTTTGTTAATTTAAGAAAAAGTTTTGTATTTATTCTGGCAATATTAATGATATATAAAAATATATCCGTGTACATTTTTTCAATGAAAAATTTTACAAAAGGGGATAATTTACAGATTAATCGAGCATTTCTTCTTTTTAACATTTTAAACATTTGCTGTTTTTCTAATTTTTTAGCATTATAACTTGTAGGACTAAGATTATTTATTCTTGGAGTTACTTTTTTTTTCTCTTTTGTGATTCTTTCTATTTGAGTTCGAATTGTACTTGTTCTATCAGCCAGATCCTTCATTTTTTTTTCTGTCAACGAAGAGTTTGTCCAACCCGGAGATTCAATTTGAATTTGACTAAATGATTCGTGAATCGTTTGATTGTTTATTATGGAATCTTTTTCTTCTTTAATTTCGCTTGATTTATCGACTCCGACTTTTCTTAATCTGAATAATAGAATTGGATTTACTTTTGAAAGTTCTTTTATTATTCTTTTTCTAAAAAAAACACTTTTGATAACCCATTTTTTTGTTTCTTTTGAAACTTTTCGAAGTAATTTTGTTTTTACTTTGAAAACTTTTAGAACTCGAAAATACTTCTTTTTAAATTTTCCCATTTTTTTTGCGAATTCCTTTAAAATGGGTTTAAAAAAGGAAGGTTTTTTTCGGGGTGAACAAAAGGGGAGTTCCGTTTCCATCCCCCAAACTGTTAAAAAACAAGAATCACCTTTTTCTTTTGTCTTTTTCATTAGATCTTTCTGAGAGGATTGTAGTTTCGATTTGTGCCAAGGTTTCAGACAGAAAGGAAATACGATTTTTATTTGAATACCTTCTGTCAACCAATTTTTTGGAAATTCGGTTTCGGATAATGGAATACCATTATAGGTGCATTTAATATAGATCTCTTTATTCCATTCTTGGAAATCCTCAGCCCATTCAGGACGTTGCAATAGGAATATACGTCCAACATTTTTGGCAATTATCAATGAAGGTAATAGAATATATTTTCTAAAAATAGATTGAGTTATTAACACGCAACCTCTTATTCCTTGCGCAAATGGAATACGATTCCAATCCTCTGCGATTTTTATTCGTGCTTTTTCCTTTCTTTTGTTGGTTTCTTGTTTTTCTTCTCTTTTTGTTTGTTCTTTTGTATACTCTCCAGTTTTGAATGCTTCCCTTTTATCCAACCCATTTTTAAAAATTAGTTTAATCAACCCGGAAATATTAAAATAAAAGGGAGGGGATTTTTGTCGTCTCTCCAAAAAAAGGGGGGACTTCACATTTGCTTGAAATAATTCGAAAATAACCACTTTACGCCTTTGAGCCCGCATAGAACCTTTGATTATACCGCGCCGAAAGTCTGATTGTTGTGAATATCGCATTAAAGTCACGTCGGTTTTTATATCGGACATTTTACTATTCGTAGTCTTAGGAGTACCTTTTGTAGCAGTCAAAATGACTACACGCTT